TTATTCCAATTACCCGAATGGGACGAGGATTTTAGGGAATGGAATCAAGAAATGCACGTTAAATGCACCTATAATGGTGTTCAATTATCAGAAACAGAATTTCCAAAAGATTGGTTAACAGACGGAATTCAGATAAAAATTCTATTTCCTTTTTGTCTGAAACCTTGGCAAAAACAAAGATCTAAGGTACGATCTCATCATAATAATATAGATTTAATGAAAAAAAAAGTAAAAAAAAATAATTTTTGTTTTTTAACAGTATGGGGAATGGAAACAGAACGTCCCTTTGGTTCTCCCCGAAAACAACCTTCTTTTTTTGAACCAATTTTTAAAGAACTCAAAAAAAAAATTATAAAGGCAAAAAATAAAATTTTTCTAGTTCCAAGGGTCTTTAAAGAAAGAGGAAAACCCCTACAAATTTCAAAAGAAAAAAAAGGATGGGCCATCAAAACTGTTCTTATTATAAAACAAATAATGAAAGAACTTGAAAAAGTAAATCCTATTTTTTTATTTGAATTGAATAAAGTTAAAGTAAAAGTATATGAACCAAATAAAAATGGAAAAGATCAAAAAAAAATAAAAAAAATTAAAAATAAATCGACCGTACCAATTCGATCTATGAATTGGACAAATTATTCACTTATAGAAAAAAAAATGAAAGATCTTTCTCATAGGATAATCACAACCAAGAATCAAATAGAACAAATCACAAAAGACAATAAAAAACCAGTTTTAGTTTTAACCTATGATGATAAAATAAAAAAATCGGAATCACAGAAATATAGTTGGCAGATATTAAAAAGAAACAATATCCGATTAATACGTAAATCACATTATTTTATTAAATCTTTCATTGAAAAAATATACATAAATATCTTGCTATATATCAAAAATATTTTCATAATCAATACACAACTTTTTTTTGAATCAACAAAAAAAATTATCACTAAATACACTTGCAACGATGAAAAAAATAAAGAAGAAATTGTTGAAACAAATCAAAATACAATGAACTTTATTTCGACTATAAAAAAGTGGTTTTCAAATACTAATATTAGCAATAAAAATATAAATAGTTATACTTCCTTGTCCCAAGCATATGTATTTTTAAAATTATCACAAACCCAATTACTTAACAAGTTTGACTTGAGATCCATATTTCAAGATCATAAGACCCATCATTATCTTAGGAATAAAATAAAGGATTATTGTATAACACAAGGAATATTTGATTACAAATCAAGACATAATAAAATGAAAAAGTCTGGAATGAATGAATGGAAAAATTGGTTAAGGGGTTTTTATCAATACAATTTTTGCGATATCAAATGGTCTCGATTAGTCCCGAAAAAATGGCGAAATAGAATAAATCAACTTCGTTTGATTCAAAATAAAGACTCAATTAAATTTAATTTTAATCCATATAAAAATAAAAAAGACCCATTAAGTTATTACGTAAAAGAAGATTATTCTGCAACGTTTTCATTAACAAATAAAAAATTGGTTAAAAAACACTACAGATATGATCTTTTATCACATAAATATATGAATTATGAATATATTGGGAAAAATAAAAACTCAGATATTTATGAATCAACAGTACAAGTAAACGAGAATCGAGGGATTCCATATAATTTCCATACATGGAAACCCGACGCATTTTATGTATTGGTAAGTACAGCTATTAGTGATTATCTAGAGGAAAGATATCCTATTGATACAAATAAAAACAGGGATAGAAAATATTTTGATTGTAAAAATTTTTATCCTATAAAAAATATTGATATTGAGACTTGGACCAATGGACTTTTTGGTATCAAGACTAATAAAAATACTAAGATTCAAATTAATAAGTATAAAAACAAAATGAAAAAAAAATACATTTCGCTTCATAAAGAAATCAACTCATCCAGCGAAAAAAAAAACCTTTTTGATTGGATGGGAATGAATCAAAAAATGTTATATCAGGATCGTATCATATCAAAAATAAAATCTTGGTTCTTACCAGAATTTGTGCTACTTTTTGATACATATAAAATGAAACCCTGGATTATACCAATCCAATTTATTCTTTTAGATTTTTATAAAAAAAAAAACCTTTCCATATTATCTAATCAAAAAGAATATCTTGATTTAGAAAATTTCAACCAAGAAAAAAAATCTATTGAAGAGATTTACGCGGGATTAGACATTAAAAAAAGTATAAATAAACAAAAATCTAATAGCAGCAAGGAAGCAGAACTAGATTTATTCCTGAAAAAATATTTCCTTTTTCAATTAAGATGGAATCATTCCTTAAGTCAAAACATGATCAATAATATTAAGGTATATTGTCTCTTGCTTAGATTGAAAAATCCAAAGTCAATTGCTATATCCTCGATTCAAAGAGGAGAGATGCGTCTGGATATAATGCTGAGTAAAAAGGATCTTGCTCTTACAGAATTGATAAAAAGAGGACTATTAATTATCGACCCAGTTCGTTTATCTCTAAAAAACGATGGGCAATTTATAATCTATCAAACCATAAGTATTTCATTAATTGATAAGGGTAAAGAAAAAATGAAAACTACTAAAAAATTCATAAAAAAACGAAATGTTGATAAGAGTAATTTATACAAAACCATTGCACAACATAGCGATATGCCTGTGAATGAAGAAAAAAAAAATCATTATAATTTCTTTGTTCCCGAACATATTCTATCTGATAGACGTCGTAGAGAGTTGAGAATTCTAATTTGTTTAAATTTATGGAATTGGAATAATATGGATAAAAATCCACAATTTTGCACCGAAAAAAAGATAATAAACTGCGGACAATTTTTGAATGAGGATTTTAATAACTTTATTAAATTAAAATTGTTTCTTTGGCCCAATTACCGATTAGAGGATTTAGCTTGTATGAATCGTTACTGGTTTGATACCCATAACAGCAGTCGTTTTAGTATGTCAAGAATACATATGTATCCACAATCCAGAATCAGTTAATAAAAATATATTTCGTATATATCTATATCACCTGACATATTTTATATATGGCGAAACATGTACATATGCATATGTTATATTTTTGTACATTATACTAATTGATTGAATGGCATATCAATTTTCAATTGGATCTAGGAATAATAAATTTGGTAGACTATTTTTAGGTACAAAAAATAGCTCTCTTTTATGAATGTGTAAGTGTATATATTTTATTCTATCTAAATCCAATTTTATGTTTGAAATAAAAATTGGATTTAGATAGAATAAAAAAGTATGAAGAAAAATAAATCTAAACTTTTGTTTATAATCAGATTAAAATGACTGACATAATAATAACCAAATATAATAATTATTATTTTTCCTGATCGGTAAAATCTATAAAAAGGAAAAATTTAGAAGAAAATTTTTTATGGTCAAAAATTCATTTATTTCAGTTATTCCGCAAGACGAAAAAGAAGAAAATAAAGGGTCTGTTGAATTTCAAGTATTCAGTTTCACCAATAAAATACGGAGACTCACTTCACATTTGGAATTGCACAAAAAAGATTTTTTATCTCAAAGAGGTCTACGAAAAATTCTGGGAAAACGTCAACGACTATTGGCTTATTTGTCAAATAAAAATAGAGTACGTTATAAGAAATTAATTAGTCAATTAGATATTCGGGAACTAAAAAATCGCTAATTTGAGGATTAATTTTTTTTTTTTTTTTTTATTAGTTATTAGATTTTTATTTTTATAAACCTTGTTTTGAGAAATTCATGGAATAATGAATTAGGGAAGAAAAGATATGACTGTACCGGTTACAAGAAAAGATCTCATGATAGTCAATATGGGTCCTCATCACCCATCAATGCATGGTGTTCTTAGACTTATTATTACTCTCGACGGTGAAGATGTTATTGACTGTGAACCCGTATTGGGCTATTTACACAGAGGAATGGAAAAAATAGCGGAAAACCGAACAATTATCCAATATCTTCCTTATGTAACACGTTGGGATTATTTAGCTACTATGTTCACCGAAGCAATAACAGTAAATGCACCAGAACAATTGGGAAATGTTCAAGTACCTCAAAGGGCCAGCTATATCAGAGTTATTATGCTAGAGCTGAGTCGTGTAGCTTCTCATTTATTATGGCTTGGGCCTTTTATGGCAGATATCGGTGCGCAGACTCCTTTTTTCTATATTTTCAGAGAGAGAGAATTGCTATATGATCTATTCGAAGCTGCCACAGGTATGCGAATGATGCATAATTATTTCCGCATCGGAGGAATAGCTGCTGATCTACCTCATGGTTGGATAGATAAATGTTTGGATTTTTGTGATTATTTTTTAACGAGTATTGTTGAATATGAAAAACTTATTACGCGGAATCCCATTTTTTTGGAACGAGTTGAAGGAATAGGCATCATTGGTGGAGAAGAGGCAATAAATTGGGGCTTATCAGGACCGATGTTACGAGCTTCTGGGATCCAATGGGATCTTCGTAAAGTTGATCTTTATGAATGTTACAATGAATTCGATTGGGAAGTCCAATGGCAAAAAGAAGGGGATTCATTAGCTCGTTATTTAGTACGAATTGGCGAAATGAGGGAATCTATAAAAATTATTCAACAGGCTTTAGAAGGAATTCCCGGAGGACCCTATGAAAATTTAGAAATTCGGCGCTTAGATAGAGCAAGGAATTCGGAATGGAATGATTTTGAATATAGATTCATTAGTAAAAAACCTTCGCCTAATTTTGAATTGTCCAAACAAGAACTTTATGTAAGAGTGGAAGCCCCAAAGGGAGAATTAGGAATTTATTTGATAGGAGATAATAGTGTTTTCCCCTGGAGATGGAAAATTCGTCCGCCTGGTTTTATCAATTTGCAAATTCTTCCTCAGCTTATTAAAAGAATGAAATTGGCTGATATCATGACAATACTCGGTAGTATAGATATCATTATGGGAGAAGTTGATCGTTGAAATGATAATTGGCACAACAGAAATACAAACTATCAATTCTTTTTTTAAATCAGAATCCTTAAAAGAAGTTTATGGACTCATATGGCTATTTGTCCCTGCTTTGACCCTTATATTAGGAATCATAATAGGAGTACTAGTAATTGTATGGTTAGAAAGAGAAATATCCGCAGCGATACAACAACGTATTGGACCCGAATATGCTGGCCCGTTGGGAATTCTTCAAGCTTTAGCGGACGGGACGAAATTACTTTTTAAAGAGGACCTCCTACCATCTAGAGGAGATATTCGTTTGTTTAGTATTGGGCCGTCTATAGCAGTCATATCAATTGTATTAAGTTATTTAATAATTCCTTTTGGATATCGACTTGTTTTAGCTGATCTCAGTATAGGTGTTTTTTTATGGATCTCCATTTCAAGTATTGCTCCTATTGGGCTTCTTATATCAGGATATGTATCGAATAATAAATATTCTTTTTTAGGTGGCTTGCGAGCTGCGGCTCAATCTATTAGTTATGAAATACCATTAACTCTATGTGTGTTATCAATATCTCTACGTGTGATTCGTTAGAACATAAACTTTGACCTCTCCTCAAAATCAAAATGAAATAAAGGAAAGAGGAATATATTAGATAGATAGAGATATTTTTTTTATTTATCATTCATTCAAGTCGATGAGTTAAACCAGATAGTTATATGAGTGAAACAAAACAGCTTATCAATGTGTAGTAAAAAGATAAAATCTCATTTCCTATATACAAGAATAAAGCAGAAGTAAACATAAGGAGTATAAACTCTTTATCCCAAGATTGAGTTCTTTTATTAGTCATCATATCTTGAAGCGGGTGCAAAAGATCAACTGTATGGGGTTTCTACTACTACTGTCTTGTATGTATTACCATACTGGGGATCAAAAAAATCAGTGGACGGTTAGGAACACTAAGGTACACAAAGGATTTGTAATAGAGATTATGTAAGGTATCAAAAAAGAGGTATTTTCACATAAAACGAATCATAAGATAATAGGGGCTTTAAGTTGGTAGAAATGATCAAGCAGTACTTCCCCACGATTCCGATCTAGAGTATACTCCTAGTCACTGATTAAAGAAATAACTATAAAGAACGAATTAATCCTTTATTCTCAGAAGTCACTTCTTATGAGAAAGAAGAATAGGAACAAACGAAATAGAATGGAAAAAATAAAAGATCCTTATTAATTTTTTCCTACATCTATACATATGTGTAAAAGAATATCAAATTCTTTTTATCTTTTTATATTAAGGAGTGAGTATTTTATTGAAAAATTAAGTTATTACTGAAGATTTAAGTATAAGGGATAAGATCAATTCGGAAGCGCCATTCTAGCAGACAGAATTCCATTGGTCCAATTTTTGAGACTTTACACGGTATTTTTATTCCATATCTACCCTACGTCGAATCCGCAAAGATCTCTATAATAATAATACCGAACCAGTCCTTGCCATAGAGGAGCCGTATGAAGCTGAGGTCTCATGTACGGTTTTGGAATAGCGGCGAAAACAAGAACAGTTATGTTATTATCGACTATGATTATCGAACAGTTCAAGTACAGTTGATATAGTTGAGGTACAGTCAAAATATGGTTTTTGGGGATGGAATATGTGGCGTCAACCTATAGGGTTTATAGTTTTTCTAATTTCTTCTCTAGCAGAATGTGAAAGATTACCTTTTGATTTACCAGAAGCAGAAGAAGAATTAGTAGCAGGTTATCAAACTGAATATTCTGGTATCAAATATGGTTTATTTTACATTGCTTCTTACCTAAATCTCTTAGTTTCTTCTTTATTTGTAACAGTTCTTTATTTAGGTGGGTGGAATTTATCTATTCCATACATATCTGTTCCTGAACTTTTCGGAATAAATAAAATTGCTAGTGTCTTTGGAATTACACTTGGTATCTTTATTACATTAGCTAAAGCTTATTTGTTTCTCTTTATATCTATCACAACAAGATGGACTTTACCTAGGATGAGAATGGATCAGCTATTAAATCTTGGATGGAAATTTCTTTTACCTATTTCTCTAGGTAATTTATTATTGACAACCTCTTCCCAACTTGTTTCACTATAAATAACAGAATATGATAACAGTATTCTAGACTCATAACCTCTCTTAAACAAGAGAAAGAAACATCAACTTATTCGCGGATATCTACAATATGTTTCCTATGGTGACTGGGTTCATGAATTATGGTCAACAAACAATACGAGCCGCAAGGTATATTGGTCAAAGTTTCATAATTACCTTATCCCATGCAAATCGTTTACCTGCAACTATTCAGTATCCTTATGAAAAGTCGATCACCTCAGAACGTTTTCGTGGTCGAATCCACTTTGAATTTGATAAATGTATTGCTTGTGAAGTATGTGTTCGTGTGTGCCCCATAGATCTACCTGTTGTTGATTGGAGATTTGAAGGAGATATTAAAAAGAAACAATTGCTTAACTATAGTATAGATTTTGGTGTCTGTATATTTTGTGGTAACTGTGTTGAATATTGTCCCACAAATTGTTTATCAATGACTGAAGAATATGAACTTTCTACTTATGATCGTCACGAATTGAATTATAATCAAATTGCTTTGGGTCGATTACCAATGTCAGTAATTGGAGACTACACAATTCAAACCGTTATGAATTCGACTCAAATCAAAATAGATAAGGGTAAATACCTTGATTCAAGAACAATTACCAATTACTAAGATTTTATTTTGATATAAAAAAACGAAGTTTTTTTTAGTCAATGTAACTAAAAGTAAAACAATCACTATTGGTTGAATTGGCCCAATAACTTTATCTATATCTACATTAATCTATACTACATTACTACATTAAAATTTTATTTAGGAACGTATTATAAACTTATAGACAAGAAAAAAATAGCCTACTTTTTACTTCTTGACTATTCAGTAAGGTCATGAAATTTATTTATCTCTTATTTCATACATAATGGATTTACCTGGATCAATACATAATATTGTTGTAGTCTTTCTGGGATCAGTTCTTATATTGGGGGGCCTGGGAGTAGTATTATTTACCAATCCAATTTATTCTGCCTTTTCATTGGGATTGGTTCTTATTTGTATATCCTTATTCTATATTTTATCGAATTCTTATTTTGTAGCTGCTGCACAACTTCTTATTTATGTGGGAGCCATAAATGTCTTAATCATATTTGCTGTAATGTTCATGAATGGCTCAGAATATTCCAACAATTCCCGCCTTTGGACCCTTGGAGATGGGGTTACTTCACTGGTTTGTACAAGTATTTTTATTTCACTAATTATTACTATCCCAGATACGTCATGGTACGGAATTCTTTGGACTACAAGATCAAACCAGATTCTAGAACAGGACCTTATAAGTAATGTTCAACAAATTGGGATTCATTTATCAACAGATTTTTATCTTCCATTTGAACTTATTTCTATAATTCTTTTAGTTTCTTTAATAGGTGCAATTACTATGGCTCGTCAATAATAAATACTTAAAATAATAAATACTTAAAATTTAAGAATTTAAAATATTTTGAGAATTTCAAATTTTTAATAAAAAGGGTTTTTATTTTTAGTTAAACCTAATTGCCAATACCTAACTTTTGGTCTAATCTATTTTAGTCAATCGAATCAGTTGAATTGTTATTCATATCATATTTAAATGAATCCAAATTGATGGGGAGTTAGTTAATGATGTTCGAGTATGTACTTTTTTTGAGTGTCTATTTATTTTCTATCGGTATCTATGGATTAATCACAAGTCGAAACATGGTTAGAGCACTCATGTGTCTTGAACTTATACTAAATTCAGTTAATATAAATCTCGTAACATTTTCTGATTTATTTGATAGTCGCCAATTAAAAGGAGACATTTTCTCAATTTTTGTTATAGCTATTGCAGCTGCTGAAGCTGCTATTGGGCTAGCTATTGTTTCGTCGATCCATCATAACAAAAAATCCACTCGTATCAATCAATCAAATTTGTTGAATAATTAAATTAGTCGTAATCATTCATTATGTAATCATTGATTTTCATTATATAACTAATATAATAATAAAATAATAATTTATATTAATTAGTTAGATTTATTCAAATAAAAATAGAATTTGAATTCCATTAATAATAAATATTTAGTGTATTGTTTGTTGACCAATTTGAATTAAGATGTGCGATTTCTATTGTATGACTGTGGTTGTTGAAACATAAATCAAAGTCTCTTGGCACTTTTTCATGAACAGATTTATAAATATATTGATTCTAAAAAAATTGATAAATCATTGATTCGTCTGGTGTCCTGGTGTCTATAATATGAACATATAATTAATTTACTACTAATTTTACCATTTATTTTTACCATACCAAAACCGGATCGAAAATTTTTTATGTTAAAAACGGGAATTTATAGATTTAATGTCACATTCAGTAAAAATTTATGATACATGTATAGGATGTACTCAATGTGTACGCGCCTGCCCCACGGATGTATTGGAAATGATACCTTGGGACGGATGTAAAGCTAAACAAATTGCTTCCGCACCAAGAACTGAGGATTGTGTAGGTTGTAAGAGATGTGAATCCGCTTGCCCAACAGACTTTTTGAGTGTCCGTGTTTATTTATGGCATGAAACAACTCGTAGCATGGGTCTAGCTTATTAATTATATGTTACGTTACAAAAACTCCATTTGAATCATTTGATTCCTCTTTACCGACAAAAGCCCGTGCTCGCAATAATATAATTTATTTATTTTATCAAGTACGGGCTTTTCTGGTCAAAGCGTATCTTGTCTTTATCACGAGTTATTTTCCTTGGTTAACAATACTTGTTGTTTTGCCTCTATTTGCGGGTTCTTCCATTTTTTTTCTTCCCCATAAGGGGAATAAGGTGTTTAGATGGTATACTCTATGTATATGCTTATTAGAACTCCTTTTAACTACCTATGCATTCTGTTATCATTTCCAATTGGACGATCCATTAATACAATTGGAAGAAGATTTGAAATGGATAAATATTTTGGATTTTCACTGGAGACTAGGAATTGATGGGCTTTCCGTGGGACCCATTTTACTGACAGGATTTATCACTACTTTAGCAACTTTAGCGGCTTGGCCAGTTACTCGAAATTCACGATTATTCTATTTCTTTATGTTGGCAATGTATAGTGGTCAAATAGGATCATTTTCTTCTCGAGACCTTTTACTTTTTTTTATCATGTGGGAGTTAGAATTAATTCCTGTTTACTTACTTTTATCAATGTGGGGGGGAAAGAAGCGCCTATATTCGGCTACAAAGTTTATTTTGTACACTGCGGGGGGTTCTATTTTTCTATTAATAGGAGTTCTAGGTATGGGTTTATATGGCGCCACTGAACCGACATTAGATTTTGAAAGACTAGCTAATCAATCATATCCGATGGCATTGGAAATAATATTATATTTTGGCTTCCTTATTGTTTATGCTGTCAAATCGCCGATCATACCCCTGCATACATGGTTACCAGATACCCATGGAGAAGCACATTACAGTACATGTATGCTTCTTGCCGGAATTTTATTAAAAATGGGAGCATATGGATTGATTCGGATCAATATGGAATTATTACCCCGTGCTCATTCCATATTTTCACCGTGGTTGGTGATAGTGGGAACAATACAAATAATTTATGCGGCTTCAACCTCTTTTGGTCAACGCAATTTAAAAAAGAGAATAGCCTATTCCTCTGTATCTCACATGGGTTTCACAATCATAGGAATTGGATCTATAACCAATATGGGATTAAATGGAGCCATTCTACAAATACTTTCTCATGGATTTATTGGTGCTGCACTTTTTTTCTTGGCAGGAACCTGTTGTGACAGAATACGTCTTGTTTCTCTTGACGAAATGGGGGGGATAGCTGTTCCGATGCCAAAAATATTTACAATGTTCAGTAGCTTTTCGATGGCCTCTCTTGCATTGCCAGGGATGAGTGGTTTTGTTGCAGAATTAGTAGTCTTTTTTGGAATAATTACCAGCTCAAAATATCTTTTAATGCCAAAAGTACTAATTACTTTTGTAATGGCAATTGGAATGATATTAACTCCTATTTATTTATTATCTATGTTACGTCAAATGTTCTACGGATACAAATTATTCAATCTTCCAAACTCTAATTTTTCGGATTCGGGACCACGAGAACTGTTTGTTTCGATCTGTCTCTTTTTACCCATAATAGGTATTGGGGTTTATCCCGATTTCGTCCTTTTACTATCAGTTGACAAGGTACAAGCTATCTTATCTAATTATTTTTATAGATAGTGTTTATTAATGAGACGGAAAGTCTTATAATTCTGTAAAATCAAGTGAATTAGAGTTGTAATGAGATGTATTTCGAGTTTTTGCGAACCATTTGATTCAAGGAATCGGAATCAAATGGTTCGCAAAAACTCGAAATACATATGATGGATGTTCTTATGTTATGTATCCTTCGGATAGTCTATTCAATTAGATATTAATGTGAATGAACCATAACTATGTAAACCTATTCCTAATAGATTGATCCCAAAATAACATATCCAAATTATAAGAAATCCTATAGAAGCTGCAAGTGCCGAATGTATATCTTGTAAATTTTGATTTGTTCTAGTATGTGAATAAATCGCAAATATGATCCAAGTAATAAATGCCCAAGTTTCCTTAGGGTCCCAATTCCAATAAGATCCCCAAGCCTCATTAGCCCATACTGCTCCAGAAAGAATGCCTATGGTTAAAAAGGTAAATCCTAAACTAATGACACGATAACTCCAATAATCCAAACGCTGAGTCAATTGATATTTGTAATAATTTCGAAATGAAATAAAAGAAGTGTTTTTAAAAACACTTCTTTTATCATTTAAATATTCAACTTCGCCAACGAAAAAGGATTTAATTAATAAATTCTTCCTTGTAAAAAAAAGATCGATGTTTTTTCTAAATGTAATGACTAAAAGAGCGATTGATAATAATGATCCACATAAAAGAGCTGCATAGCTTAATAACATCATACTTACATGCATCATTAACCACTGAGATTGTAGAGCAGGTACTAATATGGTGGATTGATGCATTTCGGTTGAAAGACCTGACGTGGCGAAACCTTGAGTAAAAATAGCACTTGGCGCAGTTATTACGCTTAAATCATTTTTATGATTTCGTATTTTAGGAATCATATGAATAAGGGAGAAACTCCATGAAAGGAAGATTAATGACTCATATAAATTACTTAATGGAAAATGACCCGAATAAATCCAACGAATAACTAATAATCCTGTTATAGAAAAAAAAGTAGCTATCATACCTCTTTCCAATGAATTGTGTAATCCTACGATTTCGTGAAAAAATAAGGTTATAAAATGAATCGTAATCACAATTGAAATGATCGAAAAAGAGATATGAATTAATATATGTTCTATAGTCGCAAATATCATAAAAAGGGCGAAGGTTCTCCATTATAGAATTAAAATTGAGAATTATATATATTATAGGATCCGCTGTGTCCCTTTTAGGGGATGCCGCCACTCGGACTCGAACCGAGATGCTCTAGCACTGCTTCCTAAGAGCAGCGTGTCTACCAATTTCACCATGGCGGCTTATTCGAAATATTAATAAATAATAGTCAATTTGTGTTGAATGGTCAAGATTCAAGGATTCAATATAGTTAGTAAGCGTTAGAATTGATGAAAAAAAGACTCATTTAAATTTATATTTCAATGTTTACTAAATAAAGTATAGCCATAGGGTTTAGAGAGTTAAGAATAAACTTTTATGTATCTAGAATGTAAAAATAGAGTTCTACTAAAAAAATAAAAACTAGAACTAGATAGTTTTGCTCCGGGCCAAAGGTCGAGTTATAGAACTCAAAATTTTCCTTTTTATTTTTAGATGGTTCATATATTGAAAAATAAAAACAAATTAAATTAAAAAATGTTATATTTATCGCAATTTTATACGAGGCATTTTTATAATTATTTCGATACCTTAGTATCATTAATAATACTCTTCGCTATTTATAATAGATACTATATTAGTAAATCAAATTGAAACTTGGTTTTGAGTTAGGCATATAATAAAAATAATTTTTCTCTATCAATTTCTTTTTCACATATTCTATTGTGAAAAAGAAATTGATAGAGAAAAATTAGAATACTTAGTAATATACTTAGAGACCAGTAAACATAAGAATTATTATTTTATATAACAATAACACGTCGTAGCAGTTAGTTCTAACTAATATGGATATTAAGTAGTTAAATATATTCAAAACATTAGTTAATGCAAATCATTCATCTTAAAAATTTTTAAGTTCTTAATGGTATGCCAATTTAGATTATTCCAAAATTCTATTACTTGTACTTGTTTGTTGTACAAAAAAACTTTTTGAATGTCCAGTGGAAATCGATTTAGCTAAAGAAAGAGCTTTTACTGCCGTTAAATACCCCTTCTTCTTCCAAATATTTCTACGAATACGTTTTTTTGATCTAGAAGTACGTTTTTTTGGAACCGCCATTCAAAAACAAAATACTTATTTTTATCATTGTATGTGAAAGACATATATTTAGATCATTTTTTCGTCATTATCCATACTTATCTTATCCCGTAGATAATAATTAATTTTTCAAAACATGTAAAACATATCATATAATATAAATATACAAATAAAAAATTCTATATATCTATATTAATTCTATATAATATTATATAGAATTATATTAAATATAGAATTATTTTTAGATTAAAATCTATGTACTATGTAAAATAGATGTAAAAATATATGTAAAAATAAATGTATACATATATACAAATATACAAAACCATTATAACGTATCCATGCCATGTAGGTATACATATCTATGCTATATCATATATATAGTATATCCAGGGATAAATGAAAATAAAATAGATAATCAATTTTTTTAGTTCTGTCCGTATTCGAATCGAATAAAAGTACTGTTTTTGATATAATTGTTTTTTTTTATCATATATATGATGATAAATATAATCATCTTATCTTATAGTAGAATTATAAAAAATTTCATCTTCTGTATTTCTTCTGTATTTTTATAATTTTCATTTTTTTTTTTTTTTTTATCTATTATTAATTTATATTAAATATCTTTTTTAGTTAATAAATAATACTTAGGTAATTAGTCATGTTATTTGATCAACCTAATTATAGTTTTTTGAATATTTCAAATAAAAATATGAGAATAAATCTAAGAATTCAATAAAAAAAAAATATATATATTTTTTTATGGAACAAACATATCAATACGCATGGATAATACCCTTTCTTCCACTTCCAGTTACTATGTCAATAGGATTTGGACTTCTCTTTATTCCTACAGCAACAAAAAATATTCGTCGTATATGGGGTTTTACTAGTGTTTTACTGCTAACTATAATTATGGCCTTTTCGGCCAATCTGGCTATTCATCAAATAAATGGCAGTTTTATCTATCAATATTTATGGTCTTGGACCATAAATATTGATTTTTCTTTAGAGTTTGGACACTTGATCGATCCACTTACTTCTATTATGTCAATACTAATTAGTACTGTTGGAATCATGGTTCTTATTTATAGTGATAATTATATGTCTCACGATCAGGGATATTTGAGATTTTTTGCTTATATGAGTTTTTCTAATACGTCTATGTTAGGGCTAGTTACTAGTTCCAATTTAATACAAATTTATATTTTTTGGGAACTAGTGGGAATGTGTTCATATTTATTAATAGGTTTTTGGTTTACACGACCAGTTGCAGCAAGTGCTTGCCAAAAAGCCTTTGTAACTAATCGTGTAGGAGATTTTGGTTTATTATTAGGAATCTTAGGCTTTTATTGGATAACTGGCAGTTTAGAATTTCGAGATTTGTTCGAAATAGTAAATAACTTGATCCGTAGTAATGGGGTAAATTCTGCATTTGTTACTCTTTGTGCCTTTTTATTATTCGTCGGCGCAATTGCTAAATCCGCACAATTCCCTCTTCATATATGGTTACCTGATGCTATGGAGGGTCCCACCCCTATTTCGGCTCTTATACATGCTGCTACCATGGTAGCAGCGGGAATTTTTCTTGTAGCTCGGCTTCTTCCTCTTTTCCGAGTTATACCTTACATAATGAATTTCGTTTCTTTAATAGGCGTAATAACAGTACTATTAGGAGCTACTTTGGCTCTCGCTCAAAAAGACATTAAAAGAAGTTTAGCCTATTCGACAATGTCTCAATTGGGTTATATTATGTTAGCTCTAGGTATAGGCTCTTATCGAGCTGCCTTATTCCATTTAATAACTCATGCCTATTCTAAAGCTTTATTGTTTTTGGGATCCGGATCTATTATTAATTCAATGGAACCGATTGTTGGATATTCACCGGATAAAAGTCAGAATATGATTCTTATGGGCGGTTTAACAAGATATGTTCCAATTACAAGAATCACTTTCTTATTAGGTACACTTTCTCTTTGTGGTATTCCGCCTCTTGCTTGCTTTTGGTCTAAGGATGAAATTCTTAACGATAGTTGGTTATATTCACCAATTTTTGCAATAATAGCTTGTTTTACAACAGGATTAACCGCATTTTATATGTTTCGAATGTATTTACTGATTTTTGATGGGCATTTACGTGTTCATTTTCAAAATTACAGTAGTACTAAAAATAGTTCATTCTATTGCATATCTCTATGGGGAAAAGCAGCACCAAAAGTAGTCAATAGAAATTTACTTTTATCAACAATAAATAATAAAGTCGCCTTTTTTTCAAAGGATAAATATAAAATTAATGATAATAATATAATAAATAGAATGCGATACTTTCGTACTTATTTTAGAAATAAATACACTTCCATGTATCCTCATGAATCGGACAATACTATGCTATTTCCTCTTCTTATATTGGCACTATTTACTTTAATCATGGGATCAATAGGAATTCAGTTTGATCAAGGAGTAACAGATTTTGATATATTATCGAAATGGTTAACTCCATCAACAAACCCTTTTGATCAAAATTCAAACTATTCTGTGAATTGGTATGAATTTTTTACAAATGCAATTTTTTCAGTAAGTATAGCTCTTTTTGGACTATTTATAGCATCTATTTTATATGGGTCTGTTTATTCATCTTTCAAGAATTTGGGCTTAATCAATTCATTTGTAAAAATGGGTCCTAAAAGAATTATCTTCGATCAAATAAAAAATGTGGTATACAATTGGTCATATAATCGTGGTTACATAGACCTTTTTTATACTAGAGTCTTAATCATGAGTATAAGAGGATTAGCCGAATTAATTAAATTTTTTGATAGACATATAATTGATGGAATTATAAATGGAGTTGGGGTTGCAAGTTTCTTTATGGGCGAAGGGATCAAATATATGGGAGGTGGACGAATTTCGTCTTATTTATTTTTATATTTATCTTATGTATTAATATTTTTATTCTTTTTTGTTCTGCCAATAAAGATAAATTTTTAAAATTCAAACTAGGTTCAAAAGGAAGTAGACCATGAATCTTATTTATCCAAAATATTTCTATGGAATCTTTTCTAGAAGTCATTAAATCATTTATATTTACGCGTGAATCCAGCTTTTTTATTATTCCACGATATGGTCCATTCAAAAAAGGATCATACGTTTTAGACAGGCATTCTTTCGCATTATTATATAGTCTGGCCCTTTTTTCGAGTATGTCTAGAAGAAGAGACCCTTTTTCTTCTATAATTTTTATTCGACTTATTAATTCATTTATCAAATTGTATTTTTTTTGTTCATTGATATAAACCCAATTATTATATAAGTCTTGATGGCATATTTTTTTAGTTGTATACAAAGAAATTTTGCGTTCTATCATTTCTGAAAATGTTGATAAACTAGGCGGATATGTAAAAGATATTTTTTCTTTTCCATCACTTGGACATGTATAAAAAAAATATTGTGACATTTCATTTCGTACAGCATTTTCAAATTGATCATTTTTTATATATCTAAATGGACGATTCCATCGTTTATAATCGAAAAAAAAAGTCATAAGAGGTTTTTCAAACCGGAAATGGGCATGGGTCTTTTCTTTTTTTTCTTCTTTAAGTCTTCCCAATTCCCAATTATCTTGATAGGTATCAAGATAAGAATCTTCGTCAACTGGGCTATCCTTATAGGATGTCTCTTTAAAGTGGAATTCATCTTTTGTTTTTTCCTTTCCATTCACCCGGATCTCTTCCGTTTCATCTATTTTGTCCGGATCCTCTTTTTCTTCCTCACTTTCTCCCTTTTCTTCTGTTTCTGAGGTTTCTTTCAGTTTCTTTTTCTTAGTGACAATAGGCGACGGCATTCTGCCTAAATAGTAGACACAGGTGATAAATAAGAGAATACTAAAGATTCGAGCCATATAATTTCTCAATTCTGACACAAGGTACTTATTAGATCGAATAGAATTATTTTGCCGTATCCAGACTAAGACCAATCCAACCCATTTCATGAATAAAATGTGACCAATTA